ACCGTACATGAGATTTTCATCTCATACGGCTCCTCTCTTATGCGCAGAATGAAAATAATACAGGGAATCAAAAAATATGAAACTATTCTCATTATGAACTGAATCGGGCTGGTGTTTTTACAAGAAATCTCTAGCCAACCTTCCTGTAAGAGATCTTTTCTTAACATAAAACGTATTGGTACTAGAGAGAGATGATAACTCCAACAATTTCTTTGTTCTCAGCGCCCCCTAACTTCCAGGAATTAGTCACTTCAACAGCCTTCGATGGTTATACAGGTATCCAAAATACAAACACGATGGATGTTTGTTGTCCCAACCATTCTTGTTAGTCCCGAGCCTGCTAAGGAAAGGGATAATTTATAACAAAGTTTTTGTGTTATGGATTCCTAGGTGTAGTGCTTCTTCCCCTATGCTGCCTATTGGTACTAGTAGAGTAGGATTGCCCTGTAATAACGAACCTATAGGTATAAACCTTCGCTCAATACTAGAATCGACAATTGAAACATAGCATCTGAGGCTGCATTAATCGAGGATACACAACAGAAGGGGTTGTTCTATTTCCAAACTTTACCTTCAACAAGCGTCGATTTCTTTTTCTTTTTATACCGATCCCGATAAGAGTAATAAAAAAAAATCAAATCGCACCATCTCGGTAATAGGTAAATGCCTCTTTTTCTCCTGAAGTTGTCGGAATTATTCGTAATAAGATATTGGCTACAATTGAAAAGGTCTTATCAATAAAATTTCCATTTATCCGCGATCTAGGCATAGGTATCAATCCATTCTATAATTCTTATCAGTCCCTCTCTCGTGGAAAAATGATCCCACAACGAAAAGAATTGGACAGTACGAAATAACATAAAAACAAATTCATTAAAAAAAGATAATTGATAAGAACTAAGAACGAAATATTGAAACCTGATTCGATTTCATTCTAATGTAAAAGTATACCAACGAAGGAAACTATTCCGATTTCATTGAAGTTACAGATTAGAAGAACCCGAGAAATTTTGATTGAATTATGATCCAAAGAAGAAAAGGGATCGAATAATCATAATCATTATATGATGAGAAGAGAATAACCGCATATGATGAGAAGAGAATAACCGCCTATTTTATTTTGTGTTGTGGATATATCGGGTATACGCTATACAATTTACAATCAAATATAAAATAGATCTATGGGATAAGTGTTTGTTTTTGCAAACATGAATAGAATTGTTTTTAACAGTTTTCGCAAGAAAACAATTTTCTCTTTATCTCGGGAGCCTCGAAATAAAGATCTTTCTTTGACTTGGATAAAAAATTTTCTATTTTTAGAGTTTTTCATAGTTAGAGTTGATTAGTCGTACCTACGCAATAATTAATATGAATGACTCGCAATTCACTCGGTTTTTGGGTCATAATTATGATGTAGGAGAGATGGCCGAGTGGTTCAAGGCGTAGCATTGGAACTGCTATGTAGGCTTTTGTTTACCGAGGGTTCGAATCCCTCTCTTTCCGTACCTTCACCCAACTCACCGATCTTATTAACCACAATAGATCAAATAACAATCGATACCATTATTCCATACAGTTAGACCTTTCTTTGATATAGATTCTCTATTCCTAATGGCTGTGGCACGTAAAAGACTGGAAATAAAAGAGGAGATAAGGAATGAAAATCTCCCTCTCGGTCTATGATACCTAAATGGGAGAAAAATACGGATCAAACCCTTATTTATCTTAACCTTAGGTTTAGTTACTTCGCCGAAAGGGAGCAAAGTTGTCCGCACCTTACCTTATTCTAATTTTTATTTTCTTTTCGTTAGGTTTTAGTCTGACGAGAATAATATTCTACGACTCGCAATGCCTCTATTTCCAAACCGACCTGTTGACTATTTATTATTTTATTGACTAATCCTTTATATTGCACTCGGTCAAGAGTTAAATGGTATGGCACTATCTTGAGAAGGAATTTCTTGTAAGGCAATTTCTTGTGAGGCAATTTCTTGCGAGGCAATTTCTTGCGAGGCAATTTCTTGAATGAACCGAGAGAATTTTGGATCAGAGCTTTAGATTTTTGTTCATCCTTTGCCGTAATAGTATCTCGGGGTTTGCAGCGATAACTTGGTATATCTACTATACGACCATTTACTAAAATATGTCTATGGTTAACTAATTGGCGAGCTCCCGGAATAGTCGGAGCCATACCCAATCGAAAAAGAATGTTATCTAAGCGCATTTCAAGTAATTGTAGTAAAACCTCATCCGTTCGACCTTTGGCCTTTGTGGCGATACGAGCGTATTTAAGCAATTGTCGTTCTGTAAGACCATAATGAAAACGCAATTTTTGTTTTTCTTCTAGGCGAAGAATATATATGGGTTTTTTTTGGTTTTGGTTTTGGTTTTGTTTCGGAGGAGCTGGGATCGTTTTATTAGTTAGTCCCGGTAATGCCCCCAGGCGGCGGATTTTTTTTAAACAAGGTCCTCGGTAACGTGACATAAAGACTCCTTCCTCTTATTTATATTTCATTCTTATTGATGAAATTTCATTTTACAGAATAAAACTAAAACTGAACTAAATGAGAAATGCAGTGAAATTTATTGAATGTACTATTAAAGGATAACGAGATGAATTGGATAAATAAATATCCAGATATTTACTTTATATTCTCTAGATAGAAAAAGAAAGGGATCTTTTTCATGCCACAGTTGTAAGTTCCCATAACATAATAAATCGATGACTTTTGGTAAAAAAAAGAGGAAGACATTTTTTTCAATATTCTTTGATTTCAAAAGTACATTATCAATTATGAAAAAAATAGAATAAAATAAATAGAGAAAAGCCAACTATCGGAATCGAACCGATGACCATCGCATTACAAATGCGATGCTCTAACCTCTGAGCTAAGCGGGCTGGCATAACAGAAATTCGACATGCATAGGAATTCAATAAACTATCAGAATCTTTGCTTGCTATTAACTATTATAATACTATTTTAATTGAATTCTTAGCTATTCATAATAGCTATGCATATAAAAAAGAATACAATATAGAATTTCAAATAAATGTTAAATCTTATAGAACATACCGATTAATCTAGGGATATCGAATTTCGATTTTTCACAATAATATACTATTTATATATTATTGAATAAGAAATTAATAAATATTCAAAAAATTTTTCTTTTTCGTTTTTGAATTCAACTGACATTTGAAATTCTTTTTATTATACTTCTCTATTTTATTCCAGATCATATATCTTTCTAATTCTAATTATTGAATGGAATGATTAGTTCTAACTAATGAGACATTCCTCCGCTTTCATTCGTAAAGGCGGAAGTTCGGACGAAAAAAAATCGACCGTTTAAGTATTTTTAATTGCATAGAAAAGTGATCGTAAGAGAGACAGAATATATGGTATGTATACACTTATATTGAATTGTAGATACATAAATGATAAAATCGTTTTTGATTGGCCCAAATATGATCCTCCTATAGAAGATGAAAGAAGATAGACAAGAAATCAAAGATGAGAAAACACTTTTTCGAGATAGCAATAGGTATCTAATGAATTCAATGGTTCCAGTATAAATGAAAGAAAAGGGGGAACGACATCACAGTGAGATCCTAATCTCAAAAAAGGGGGATATGGCGAAATTGGTAGACGCTACGGACTTAATTGGATTGAGCCTTGGTATGGAAACTTACTGAGTGAGAACTTTCAAATTCAGAGAAACCCTGGAATTAATAAAAATGGGCAATCCTGAGCCAAATCCCGTTTTCTGAAAACAAAGGTTCAGAAAGCGAAAATAAAAAAGGATAGGTGCAGAGACTCAATGGAAGCTGTTCTAACGAATGGAGTTGATTGTGATGCGTTGGTAGAGGAATCCTTCTATCGAAACTTTAGAAAGGGTGAAGGATATAATATACATAGGTAAGGTATGCGTACTGAAATACTATAAAATATCAAATGATTAATGACGACTCGAATCTGTATTTTTTATATGAAAAATGGAAAAATTGTTGTGAATAGATTCCATTTTGAAGAAAGAATAGACAAATCATTCACTCCAGAGTCTGATAGATCTTTTGAAGAATTGATTAATCGGGCGAGAATAAAGATAGAGTCCCATTCTACATGTCAATACTGGCAACAATGAAATTTATAGTAAAAGGAAAATCCGTCGATTTTAGAAATCGTGAGGGTTCAAGTCCCTCTATCCCCAAAAAGCCCGTTTGATTGTCTAACTATTTATTCTATTCTTTTATTTATATTTCTCCCTTTTTTCGTTAGCGGTTTCAAATTCCTTATCTTTCCCCTTCACCCTACTCTTTTACAAACTGCTTTGAGCAGAAATGTTTTTCTCTTATCACAAGTTTTGTGATATATATCATACATGTACAAATGAACATCTTTGAGCAAGGAATCCCCATTTGAATGATTCACGATCGAGATTCTTATTGAATGATTCACGATCGAGATTCTTATTCATACTGAAACTTACCAAGTTGTCCTTTTGACGATCCGAGAAATTCCAGGACCTGGATGAGACTTTGTAATACCCTTTCAATTGACATAGACCCAAGTTATCTAGTAAAATGCGGATGCGGCATCGGGAATAGTCGGGATAGCTCAGCTGGTAGAGCAGAGGACTGAAAATCCTCGTGTCACCAGTTCAAATCTGGTTCCTGACACATGATTAATTTGTATGAGTCTCTATTCTACAAAGTACTTGATATTAATTGACATACACATTCATTCGACATACATATTCATTAAATTCATACAGAGTCTAGATCAGAATACATATTAGCTATCTCGGTTTTTAGAGATATACCCCATCTATAAAATAGATGGGTAAAGAGTTTATTAGACAAAGTATCTAAAAAATTTAGATTCTATTTTATATTCTTTTTTATTTTATTTAGCCTCTCCTTCAAAAAGAATGTTAATACTTATACATATTCGAAGGGTTATATTAGTTGGTTGAAAGACTCAAAAATCTAAAGGAGT